TGGAAAAATGGCGGTTCAATTCGATGTTGTTTAAGGAGGAGTTAGAACACGGGTGCGGGTTAAGTAAATCACTAGAGGGTATTCGACCCGTTGGAAATACAAATGGGGGTGAAGACCCTGTTATAAATAACATGATTCATGGTTGGATTGATAGTGACAGCTCTAATAATATTGATCCTTTATTTGGTGTCAGCAACATTCGGAGTTTGATCTGTGATGACACTTTTTTAGTTAAGGATAGTAATGGTGAAAATTATTCCATATATTTGGATATTGAAAATTTTATTTTTGAGGTTGAAGACGATCGTTCTTTTTTGAGTGAATTGGGCGGTTTTTTTTCTAGTTGCCTAAATTATAGTTATCCGAATGATGGACCTAAGAGTGACAATCACTACTACAATCGTTACATGTATGATACTCAATATAGTTGGAATAATCACATTACTAGTTGCATTGAGAGTTATCTTCGTTCTGAAATCCATATTGATAGTTACATTTCAAGCGGTAGTGACAATTACAGTAAGAATTACATTTATAGTTACATTTGTAGTGAAAGCGTAAATAGTATTGACAGTGATAGTTTCATCAGTATACAAACTAGCGCAAGTGGAAGTGATCTCGATATAAGTAAAAAATACAGGAATTTGTGGGTTCAATGCGAAAATTGTTATGGATTAAATTATAAGAAATTTTTTAGGTTAAAACGGAATATTTGTGAACAATGTGGATATCATTTGAAAATGAGTAGTTCAGAAAGAATCGAACTTTTGATTGATCCAGGCACTTGGGATGCTATGGATGAGGACATGGTTTCGGTGGACCCCATTGAATTTCATTCGGAGCAGGAGCCTTATAAAGATCGTATTGATTCTTATCAAAAAAAGACAGGGTTAACTGAGGCTGTTCAAACAGGCATAGGTCAATTAAACGGTATTTCCATCGCAATTGGGATTATGGATTTTCAGTTTATGGGGGGCAGTATGGGATCCGTAGTAGGCGAGAAAATCACCCGTTTGATCGAATATGCTACTAATAGCTCTCTACCCCTTATTATAGTGTGTGCTTCGGGGGGAGCCCGCATGCAAGAAGGAAGTTTGAGCTTGATGCAAATGGCTAAAATATCTTCAGCTTTATATGATTATCAATCAAATAAAAAGTTATTCTACGTATCAATCCTTACATCTCCTACAACCGGTGGGGTGACTGCCAGTTTTGGTATGTTAGGAGATATCATTATTGCCGAACCTAATGCTTACATTGCATTTGCAGGTAAAAGAGTAATTGAACAAACATTGAATAAGACAGTACCTGATGGGTCACAAGAAGCTGAGTATTTATTCCATAAGGGCTTATTCGACCCAATCGTACCACGTAATCCTTTAAAGGGTGTTCTGAGTGAGTTATTTCAGCTTCACGGTTTCTGTCCTTTGAATCAAAATTGAATCACGTAGATCATTTAATTCTGTTTTTTTTATTTGAAGTTTACAAGTATTTAGTTTCCATTTTATTTAGTTTATGGTAATCAAAGTGAAAATCAAAAATAATAAGCACGGAGTTTTACTTGAGGTTATAAAATACAATTGTATAACGGATCATAAGTTGTTGATAATCACTTTTCTTATTTGCTACAGATCCATTTTATTTCTACCTATATAATGCATGATTAGTAATCGGGAAGGCTCTATCAATAGGATAAAAGAGTGAATTTTTCTCCTAAATTAGGAAAAATTCATGTTATTTTATTACATTACGTATTTATTATAGATATAATTATTCTCCAAGTAAGAACCTTTTTTGGTATTTATTAGAAGATAAGTATAAGAGAACAATAATAATAAATATATATTATATAAAAGTGAATAGGTACACTTATTTAGTTCTACGGTTCTTGTACCTATTATTATATACTGATAATAGATATACTTATTAATAGATATACTTATCATAAGATATCTTTATAACAGGTACAAAATATTAAATCGAGGTATCCATTCTATGACAACTTTCAACTTACCCTCTTTTTTTGTGCCTTTAGTGGGTCTAGTATTTCCAGCAATTGCAATGGCTTCCCTATCTCTTCATGTTCAAAAAAACAAGATTATCTAGATTCGACGGGACCAAATCTCGTTCATTTTTTTTTTTTTTCAAGACTCGGACTTGGGTCATAATATAATACAGATATCTATATCTATTTAAATTTATCTATCTATTTAGTGGACATAGGATACAACATGTGGATTCTTCCGAACACAAATGAAAGAGCTATTATGCGCGTGGAAACATCATGGGATGATATATGGGGATAAATAGATTATATATTCAAAAGGGGGTCCGCAGATGTATGAAATGGAAAGTCAAAATATCTCTATGTATGTAGATATCTATAGTGGGATTATATGAGGGGGATCCTTTTTTATATCTAAGCGATTCGATGAATTACTCCTAATGGTTCACATCATAATAAGAGTGCTAGTTGATAAGAGTTGCTTCAGGAACAAAAAAAGAAAGTCAAATTTTTGTTATTCTCTAAATTTCAATAAAATTAAACAACTGGATCTAGTATGAACTGGCGATCAGAACATATATGGATAGAACTTATAATGGGGTCTCGAAAAACAAGTAATTTATGTTGGGCCTGTATCCTTTTTTTAGGTTCACTGGGATTCTTATTGGTTGGAACTTCTAGTTACCTTGGTAGGAATCTGATATCCTTATTTCCTTCTCAGCAAATCCTTTTTTTCCCACAAGGGATCGTGATGTCTTTCTATGGGATCGCGGGTATGTTCATTAGCTCCTATTTGTGGTGCACAATTTCGTGGAATGTGGGTAGTGGTTATGATAGATTCGATAGAAAAAAAGGAATAGTGTGTATTTTTCGTTGGGGATTCCCTGGAAGAAATCGTCGAATCTTTCTTCGATTCCTTATGAGAGATATTCAGTCGATTAGAATAGAGGTTAAAGAAGGTATTTATTCCCGGCGTGTACTTTATATGGAAATCAGAGGCCAGGGTGCCATTCCTTTGACTCGTACTGATGAGAATTTGACTCCACGAGAAATTGAACAAAAGGCTGCGGAATTGGCCTATTTTTTGCGCGTACCAATTGAAGTATTTTGAAATGAATTGAAGAATGAATGCTTTCGCAGCATTGAGTTCTGTTTTGTTTTTTCAGGTCGCTCATTCGAGCAAAAGCAGACGCGTGTGAAACAACCAGAAAACAGAAAACAAAGCGCTTTTTCCACCAAAAGTTTTTGATGGATTGTATATGGAAATCAACTCCATTTTTTCATACTCGTAACAAGTATACTAAGTATGGATTCATCATATATATCCGAAAAACTAAGACTATATATATACTTCATATTTTTGGGGTCCAATATTTTTTAATTGATATGTTAGATATAGATGGATCATATCTTGTAATTCAATTCTGTTTTTGTTTTGTCTCGAAATTCGAAAAATATGCATTTCTTGGCTTGAAGTGGCTCGTTAGGGCATTCAGCGAAAGGATACAATTGCTTCGAATGAAGACATAATAAAAAAAATATTGTTTCCAGATCTAAGGATTAGCCCTTTAATTAAATTAATTCAATTTAAATTAAATAAAATAAAGGGGGTCTGTGGATTCAATACCCTGTTTGTTATAGAACTCATGTTTCATGGAAATATCAGATTGGATAGAATCGAGGAATGAGGTGGTTTCATTAACAATTCACAGATTCAAAATGCCAAAAAAGAAAGCATTCAACCCCCTTCTATATCTTACATCTATAGTTTTTTTGCCCTGGTGGATTTCTTTCTCATTTAATAAAAGTATGGAATCTTTGGTTACTAATTGGTGGAATGCTGGGCAATCCGAAGTTTTTTTGAATAATATTCAAGAAAAGAACGTTCTGGAAAAATTCATAGAATTAGAAGAACTCTTCCTTTTGGACGAAATGATAAAGGAGTACCCCGATACACATATACAAAAGCTTCATATAGGAATACACAAAGAAACGATCCAATTGGTCAAAATGTACAATGAGGGTCATATCCATACCATTTTACATTTTTCGACAAATATAATAAGCTTCGCTATTCTAAGTGGTTATTCTATTCTGGGTAATGAAGAACTTGGTATTATTAATTCTTGGGTTCGGAAATTTATCTATAACTTAAGCGACACAATAAAAGCTTTTTCTATTCTTTTATTAACGGATTTATGTATTGGATTCCACTCGCCTCATGGTTGGGAACTAATGATTGGTTCTGTCTACAAGGATTTTGGATTTTATCATAATAATCAAATTATATCTGGTCTTGTTTCCACCTTTCCAGTCATTCTAGATACAATTTTGAAATATTTGATCTTCCGTTATTTAAATCGTGTATCTCCGTCACTTGTAGTCATTTATCATTCAATGAATGACTAAAAATGATCTACTGATATAAATCTAATCATAATGTTTTTTTTACTTCGTACATAAACAAACCATTCAAAATGTTACTTATTTTTGAAGTTTCTACCGATCCGGGACATGACTCCTGGATCCCAGTAAAATAGCAGAATCGTGGATAGGGAACTCTACTAGCAACCTACCCAATTTATTGTAGAAATTTTCGGGATCAATGATTGGACCATGCAAAATAGAAATATCTTTTCTTGGATAAAGGAACAGATGACTCGATCCATTTTCGTATCGGTCATTATATTTATATATGTAATAACTTGGACATCTATTTCACACGCATATCCCATTTTTGCACAACAGGGTTATGAGAATCCACGAGAAGCTACTGGGCGTATTGTATGCGCCAATTGTCATTTAGCCAATAAGCCCGTGGATATTGAGGTTCCACAAGCGGTACTTCCGGATACTGTATTTGAAGCAGTTGTTAGAATTCCCTATGATATCCAACTGAAACAGGTTCTTTCTAATGGGAAACGGGGATCTTTGAATGTGGGGGCTGTTCTTATTTTACCTGAAGGATTCGAATTAGCCCCCTCCGATCGTATTT